GAGTGAAAGATCCCACTGAATCGAATTTGGTCCATGAATCTAAGAAATAGTGAGAATTCTTGATCTCTCTCAATATCTCTCTCAATTCGAAGATCCAGGATTTGAATTGATGTCCTCTCATTGATTCCTCCTAAAGATTTCATTTCAATTGGAATTTGGTTATTTACGATGTACGATGATCCCTGTTAAGCATCCATGGCTGAATGGTTAAAGCGCCCAACTCATAATTGGCAAATTCGTAGGTTCAATTCCTGCTGGATGCACGCCAATGGGAACGTTCAATAAGTCTATTAGAATTGGCTCTGTATCAATGGAATCTCATCATCCATACATACCGAATTGGTATGGTATATTCATACCATAACATATGAACAGTAAGAACTAGAATTCTTATTGATACTGGAACTCATAGGGAATAAAATGGATTTATGGATGGAATCAAATATGCAGTATTTACAGAAAAAAGTATTCGGTTATTGGGGAACAATCAATATACTTCTAATGTCGAATCAGGATCAACTAGGACAGAAATAAAGCATTGGGTCGAACTCTTCTTTGGCGTCAAGGTAATAGCTATAAATAGTCATCGAGTCCCGGGAAAGGGTAGAAGAATGGGACCTATTATGGGACATACAATGCATTACAAACGTATGATCATTACGCTTCAACCAGGTTATTCTATTCCACCTCTTATAGAGAAAAGAACTTAAAGCAAAATACTTAATAACACGGCGATACATTTATACAAAACTTCTACCCCGAGCACACGCAATGGAGCCATAGACAGTCAAGTAAAATCCAATCCACGAAATAATTTGATCCATGGACAGCGTCGTTGTAGTAAAGGTCGTAATGCCAGAGGAATCATTACCGCAGGGCATAGAGGGGGAGGTCATAAGCGTCTATACCGTAAAATAGATTTTCGACGGAATGATAAAGACATATCTGGTAGAATCGTAACCATAGAATACGACCCTAATCGAAATGCACACATTTGTCTCATACACTATGGGGATGGTGAGAAGAGATATATTTTACATCCCAGAGGGGCTATAATTGGAGATACCATTGTTTCTGGTACAGAAGTTCCTATATCAATGGGAAATGCCCTACCTTTGAGTGCGGTTTGAACTATTGATTTACGTAATTGGAAGTAACCAATTAGGTTTACGACGAAACCTAGAAATCGATCACTGATCCAATTTGAGTACCTCTACGGGAGAAACCTCAGCAGAAAACTGTTGAGTAACGGCAGCAAGTGATTGAGTTCAGTAGTTCCTCATAGAAAATTATTGACTCTAGAGATATGGTAATATGGAGAAGACAAAAAAAAATTGTTTGAAGCACGCACAGAACCGGAGAGCGCCCCTTGTTTCAAAGAGAGGAGGCCGGGTTATTCACATTTAATTTGATGGTCAGAGGCGAATTAAAAGCTAAGCAGTGGTAATTATAAAGATCCCCCGGGGAAAAATAGAGATGTCTCCTACGTTACCCGTAATATGTGGAATGGAAGTATTGACGTAATTTCATAGAGTCATTCGGTCTGAATGCTACATGAAGAACATAAGCCAGATGACGGAACGGGGAGACCTAGGATGTAGAAGATCATAACATGAGTGATTCGGCAGATTTGGATTCCTATATATCCACTCATGTGATACTTCATCATACGATTCATATAAGATCCATCTGTCTAGATATCATCATATACATCTAGAAAGCCGTATGCTTTGGAAGAAGCTTGTACAGTTTGGGAAGGGGTTTTTATTGATAAAAAAGAAGAATCTACTTCAACCGATATGCCCTTAGGCACGGCCATACATAACATAGAAATCACACTTGGAAAGGGTGGACAATTAGCTAGAGCGGCAGGTGCTGTAGCGAAACTGATTGCAAAAGAGGGTAAATCGGCCACATTAAGATTACCATCTGGGGAGGTCCGTTTGATATCCAAAAATTGCTTAGCAACAGTCGGACAAGTGGGTAATGTTGGGGTGAACCAAAAAAGTTTGGGTAGAGCCGGATCTAAGCGTTGGCTAGGTAAGCGTCCTGTAGTAAGAGGAGTAGTTATGAACCCTGTAGACCATCCCCATGGGGGCGGTGAAGGGAGAGCTCCGATTGGTAGAAAAAAACCCACAACTCCTTGGGGTTATCCTGCGCTTGGAAGAAGAAGTAGGAAAAGGAAAAAATATAGTGATAGTTTTATTCTTCGTCGCCGTAAATAAATAAGAATATAGAAAACTGAATTTTTAGAATTTGAAATAATGTGATGGGCGAACGACGGGAATTGAACCCGCGCGTGGTGGATTCACAATCCACTGCCTTGATCCACTTGGCTACATCCGCCCCTTATCTAGCTAAAGGATTTTAGCTTTTTTCTTTTTCCATTCATCATTATTGTATTTATTCTTACCTTCATACTTAGATCGATATATTGGGCATAGAATGCCCATTTTAAAAATGTAATGTAATAAAGGAGTAATCCCCTGTGACACGTTCAATAAAAAAAAATCCTTTTGTAGCTAATCATTTATGGGCAAAAATTGAAAAACTAAACATAAGGGAGGAGAAAGAAATAATAGTAACTTGGTCTAGGGCATCTACCATTATACCCACAATGATTGG